TAATGAGCCTATCCTCTCTTCTCTATTTGTATTTCAAATATGTTGAAAGATATTGAAATTTATTATTAATACAAGACCGGAATTTTTGGAGGACTCTTCTGAACAAAAAAATATTTGCCAGCAAAGTTGTTTTTTTTTTTTCTTCAAATCCAAAGAATTCTTATTAATTTATACATAGGTCATCGATTTCGCATTGTATGAAAAAGGTAATGAAATACCCATTTTTTTGACTTTTCGCCGGAAAGAGGATTTAAACTATTTTATCGACATGAGTGTTCTAAATCGAAAAAAGAAATTCCAACGATTTTTTGAAACCATTTTTTGTATTAACATAGTGGTAGAAAGAATACTACACCGCGTCTAGATTTAAAACTGCTTAGCTTTGCTTTAACCGTGGTAAAATGGTCCAAAGTTTTTGGTTGATAGAGAATCAAAGTGGATTTAACAACGAATCACGAAATGCTATGGTTCTCAAATATTTTTTCTTAATTTATTCAAAATTCAATTTTTTCAGAAGTAATTCGTGGGATCATACACTTTTTCCTAGTTATTTTAAAAGAAATAAGTGCAGTTGGTTGGATCCAACCTATTCTTGAAATAAAACAACTCGCACACACTCCCTTTCCAAAAAAAACCAATACACCGAGCACTACACTTAGATTTATTGGATTTGTTGCTAAAATATCGGTATTAAACCCGAAACTTCCGGCGGATAGCCAATAACCCAAACAAAGGAAAGAATCGGTTATATTTTTCATATGATCTCCTCTTCTGGATAGATTAATTATCTTTCTACGATTCCGAATTTTTTAGAATTAGAATTCTTTAGAATTTTTATTATTGGTCGATCAATTGGATTGGAAGATTCCCCATAAGAATCATACTTATTAGAATTAGTTGTTTTAAACGCTTTCTAAAAATTTTCCGAATCAATTTAAATGGAAAGGAAAAAAGGGCATTGGAATAAAAAGAGAAGGAATAAGGCAAGCGGTATGTTAATTTCTGACCCTTACCTTAAATCAGCCCTTCCCCTGCGTTCTTGTACGAACAAATAAAGAATTGTAGGAGTGAAATCACAATAATATAATTCGAAAAACAAGAGCAGCAAATCAAGTGCACGGAAAAAAGAATAAAAATTTGTATTTTTCTATTTTTTTAGGGTTAAACAAAAGGATTCGCAAATAAAAGTGCTAATGCTACAACCAGCCCATAAATTGTTAAAGCTTCCATAAAAGCCAGACTAAGCAATAAAGTACCTCGTATTTTTCCCTCTGCCTCTGGTTGTCGCGCAATCCCTTCTACTGCTTGCCCTGCAGCAGTGCCTTGACCAACCCCAGGTCCAATAGAAGCAAGTCCTACAGCCAATCCAGCAGCAATAACGGAAGCGGCAGAAATCAGTGGATTCATGATAAGTTCCTCTCACCCCCCAAAAAAGGAAATAGTTAATGATATAATCAACCAACCCATTATGACTTAATTTTTCAATTAATAAGATTTAGTCAGTCGAAGTAATTGAGAGTAAAAAAAAAAAATGGAAATAAAAATTTATTGAGCTATCCGAACTACTCCGATATTCATTTTTTTTTTTTATTCACGTAGTTCTTTTGTAGTTTTTGTGAACCCGTACAGCTTTTGTTTTTATCTTACTTTCTAATTTAGTCTTTTGAATTCTTCGTTCTTTTTCTTGATTTAATTGCTTTAGTCATTCATCAATATTCAATTCATAATTACAGATGAAACAGAAAGGTTTCTTTTTTTGAATCCCTATCAAATTTACAGTAGAAGGACAAATTTAGAAAACTATATTTATAGTTAGTTCATATATAACTAGTTATATATCTAATACCACATATACATGTATTTCTTCCATACCGTAAACCAATTCTTCGTGTCTTAGATTCAATTGGATTCAAGAATCATTCTTTGAAACTAAAAAAAAAAAGAAGTTTTATAACTATTAGATTATATACACTTAGTTCGACTTCCTTCACTACTCCTTTTTTTTTTACAATTCCCCAGTAATCTTTTCTAGTTGAATATTACTTAAAATCATATACTTATCTTATTTATACCTTATTGATTGCATTTGATTTTATCCTTTCTATTATAATATTCAAATAATATAAAATAAAAAGATTCCAAAACTTATTTTCTATATTTTTTTTTTATGAATTTATGTTCGCTAAGTATATTATCTTGAGTCGCACATACATTGTGGCGAGCTAAACTAAGAAAAAAATATTATTTCGTAAATTTGTTAATGATGGCCTTCCATGGATTCACCTATATAAGCTGCAGCTAAAGTTGCAAAAATAAGGGCTTGAATACCGCTTGTAAATAATCCAAGAAACATGACTGGTATAGGAACTACTAAGGGAACTAAAGAAACAAGAACAACAACTACTAATTCATCAGCTAATATATTTCCGAAAAGTCGAAAACTTAGCGACAAGGGTTTTGTGAAATCTTCTAAGATGTTAATAGGTAGAAGGATTGGAGTTGGTTGGATGTATTTACCAAAATAAGATAATCCTTTTTTTGAAAGACCCGCATAGAAATATGCTACTGATGTAAGTAAAGCTAATGCAACAGTAGTATTTATATCATTTGTGGGTGCAGCTAACTCCCCATGAGGTAACTGTATAATTTTCCAAGGCAAAAGAGCCCCTGACCAATTCGAAACGAAAATAAATAGAAACAAAGTTCCAATAAAGGGAACCCACGGACCATATTCTTCCCCAATTTGGGTTTTGCTCACATCTCGAATGAATTCAAGAACATATTCAAAGAAATTCTGACCGAAAGTGGGAATGGTTTGCGGATTTCTAATAACTAGAATGGCTGAAACTAATAAGATAGCAATTACAACCCAAGAAGTAATAAGTACTTGGGCATGCACTTGGAACCCCCCTAATTGCCAATAGAGATGTTGACCTACTTCCACGGAAGATATATCGTATAATCGTTTTAATGTGTTGATGGAACATAATAGAATATTCATATTGCCCCGCCCTCTAAAAGAAATAGAACTTGAAAGAAATTATTTTGATTCAACCATCTCTTTTTTTTTGTCTGCTTAAATCTTATATTTTGAATACTGACTAATCACATAATATTTTTTTTTTGTTTTTTGCGCGCTTTAGTAATTTAGTAAGAGTATAGTAACCGATTCTAAAAATCTCTGAAATTCCCAACTGAATAATTTATTTTATAAAAAATTATTATTAATTAAGAATTTCGTATATAGCTAGAACGACCCTCACAAATTGCAAAAACTAATTTGTTAAGAATTAATCGGATTGAGGCTATAGCATCATCATTAGCTGGAATCGAAATATCCGCGAGATCGGGGTCGCAATTTGTATCAATTAAACAAATCGTTGGAATTCCCAAAGTGATACATTCTCTGAGAGCGTTAAATTCCTCTTGTTGATCAACGATTATCACAATATCGGGTAATCCCGTCATATATTTAATGCCACCGAGATAGGTTTCCAAGTGAGATAATTGTCTCTTCAACATAGCGGTATCCTTTTTTGGAAGACTGTTGATTCTGCCCGTCTTTTGTTCCGTTCTCAAATCCCTGAACTTCTGAAGTCTTGTTTCTGTAGTATACCAATTGGTTAACATGCCACCGAGCCATTTTTTATTAACATAATGACATCGAGCTTTTATTGCAGCTCGTGCTATTGAATCAGCTGCTTTATTTTTTGTGCCAACAATTAAGAATTGTTTCCCCTTATTTGCTGCATCAAAAGCTAAATCACAAGCTTCCGATAAAAAGCGAGCGGTTCTAGTAAGATTTATAATATGAATACCTTTACGTTTTGTGGATATATAAGGTGCCATTCTAGGATTCCATTTACTAGTACCATGACCAAAATGAATTCCTGCTTCCATCATCTCTTCCAAAGTTATGTTCCAATATCTTTTTGTCATTGATCCCCACAAAAAAAAGAGACAGGGTGTCCTGAAATAGAAAAATAAGATTTTGTTCCAATGGAACCTTCTCTTCTATCGAAGACTGGCCGTTGATACATGGTCAGGCCATTCATTTTTTTTCCTTTTTTCTTTTTAAAAGTTTAATCAAACGACCCCTCTTCTCTTAAAAGGGGTGAATCCGTTTTTAGGAATCATTTGATCCTAGAAAATAATTGCTGTGACGTATCGCATAAATTCTTAAAGAAATTAAAAAATTCTTAATTCTCTGTGGTGGAACAAAATATCTTTTATTTCTTCCTTGAAGAAATTCTTTTTTTTTGTTTCCGGGGCAATCTTGGTATGTTGTCTTAGCTTTAAAGGGTGTATCACTTTTTTGAATCCGGTACCGACGGGTATCATTCCCCCCAAAACTACGTTCTCTTTTAGACCTTTCAACCAATCGATACGACCTCGGAGAGCTGCTTTTGCTAAAACTCTAGCAGTTTCTTGAAAACTCGCTTCGGATATGAAACTTTGGGTATTCAGAGATGTTTTTGTAATTCCAAATAATAGAGCTCGGTAATAAATTACTTCTTCCAAGGCACGCCCCGCTCGTTCAGCTCGCAACAATCCAATTAATTCGCTGGGTGAAAAAACATTAGACATTCCATCTTCTGAAACCAATACCTTTGATGTTATTTGACGTACAATAATTTCTATATGTCTATTATGTATGTGCACTCCTTGGGATCGGTAAACTTTTTGGATTTTATTAACCAAAGAAATTCGACTTTGGGCAATAGTTAGCTCAGCACTAATAAAAAATCCCCAGGGAATGCCGAGAATTTTTGTTATATCCTCGTTCCAAGCGTCAACTCTCTTTCCTAGGTTCATCGATATTGAATCAATCGAACGCACTTCTAATACCTGTTCCACTTTTGGAAGACCTTGTGTTATATCACCAGATCTCGATTTTTCATAAATAAATGTAACTAAAACATCCCCTTCAAAAAGGATTTCTCCATAATGGCCATGAACTGTTGCTCCCGGAGTTGCCAAATAGGTATTAGCCGATCTTATTAATACAGAATCAATTTGAACAATCAAAACTTGCCCCGATTTTAGGTGTAGTCTACTTTTTGTTTGAGCTAAACATATATTTTCACAAATAAATTGCCCCAGGCTAATTATTGTAAACGTTTTTTCACAATATTTATGATCATAATTATGATGGAGAAAATGCCAAGTCAAACGGAATGGATTTAAAATGATGTTGCTGCATGGATTGAGCTTATAAATTATCTCGTTTTCGTCCATTAAATAATATTTAAAAATTTGACAAGTTAAAGGAAACTTGTCAAGTTGCAAATTCTTATTCATCGAGATCTGATTATGAGTTATTAAGAGGTAAAATGAATAAGAATTTGCAACTTGAAGTGCTAGTCCTAAAGGGCCTAATGAATTCTTAAGATCTTTCTTCGTTTTTTTAACTATCTTTTTTAGCCTTAGCCCGTTGTGATATTTTACATTGCTTAATGGTCCTATTTGAAAACAATCAGATGATGACAAAATTATCAAAGATTGGCATTCCGTATTTCTGTTCAACAACATACGAATAGTTCCATGATTTTGGATATGTGATTGTTTACTTTTTGCCTTGGAATAAATAGAAAAAAATGGATTGATATTGATTCGATCTGACTCATTATTCGAGATCCATTCTGAACCGGACGAGTCATTCCTTTTTCTGATATACGAAATATAGGATTTTGTTAAGTCAATTCTTAGGAAATATCCAATCAAACCATTTGTATTTACTTCAACAAAAGAAGCACGGGATTCTTCGATAGAAGAATTTTTTTTTTCTTGATCCCAATTCAATACTAAACAAGTCCGAACTAATTGAATGCTTGTGTCAGAAATTCTACGAATTGATTTTCCATTTCCATAAAGAATATAATTGAGAACTTTAAGTTCCAAATTATCCCTTTCCTGGAACAGATCTTGAGGAAAAAGTTTTACTAAATTGATACTATTCGTTATTTCATATAGAATTACGGGTCGAACCAAAAAAAAAGACTTTTTCTTTATAGTTGTGATCCATTGGACATAGATCCAATTTTTTTTTTTTTTTGATTTCTTAGAATCTTTTTTTTTTAACCTTTCGGGTCGTATCAAAATGCCACTGTGTCGGTATATCTTATCCATCTCTTCGGGAAAATGGATATTCCCCGAAAATATTTGTAATTCCATTTTTTTTTTTTTCTTCTCCATTCGCACCAATCCGCCTATTCGACTTCTTATATTTAAAGTGATTGGTGTATCGACTCCAATGATACTATTGTTCCTTACCATTATGGAAGAAGATTCGGGTAAAATATGCACTTCTTCGGGAATGAAAAAAAATCGATCGACTTTTATTTGGTATTTTGGTTTAAATTCTTTTATTCCTTGATATTCAATTAAATCCTTTTTTTTTAAAGTGGGAGTAATTCCAATAGTCCTATATTTAGGAATTCCTGAACTTTTTATTCTGTATTGCGGATCGTCGAAATAAACAAGAATACTATTTTTACGAAAAATACCATTCATGGGTATTTCAATCGAGATATCGGAAGAGGACATTAATTGTTTGTCTAGCTCTTGAATCAATTCGAATGGAAATGGAATGATGAATCTATTTCTTCGTCTCTTTGCCAATAAATCCAAAGTCGTGTGGGAAAAAGTAGGATGTATAAAATGAGAATGAGACATACATCTAATTGGATAAAATTCTGAATAATCTGGAATCCCACTTTCTTTTTTATCATAAGGGTTAGAAATAAACAATTTATGTCTTACTAGATCATTTTTTAATTTTTTTTTTTTTAAAAAGGGGTTACAAATAGATCTTTCTCCAATAGAACGCGAGTAAATGTTTATTTGATCTTGGTCCTTGAAGAATGAAGAAGAGAGTGTACTCCACCTGCATGACCTTCCTGATAATATCCATAAACGGCTTGTCTTTGGTAAGATATGTACATTACTATATTCAAATTCAGATTCAGATGAGTGATATACATTAGTACTCCAATGCAATTCTCCCTGTGAGTTAGAATAAATATGTTTTCGAACTTTCTCCTTCCAATTCAAAGTGTATGTTCCCCCACGAATCTCAGCAATCACTTGTTCTGATTTTACATATTGATCATTTTGAACTAATAAAAAACTATTTGGTGGAATAGTCACATTATGAAAAATATCATCACTTTCAATAGTTACATACAAGTTTATATAAGATAAAAAAGCAGGATGCCCATGACGTGTACGCGTAGGATGAACAAAATTCTCATTAAATTGAATTTTTCCATTAGTTGGGGCTCGCACATGTTCTGCAGTACCCCCTGTGAATACTCCACCTGTATGAAAAGTTCTTAATGTTAGTTGAGTGCCTGGTTCTCCAATCGATTGGCCCGCAATAATACCTACAGCTTCTCCCAATTCCACCAGGTTGCCATGAATCGGACTCCGACCATAACACAATCGACAGATCCAAGATGTATTCCTACAAGTAAAGGGGGTTCGAATAGATATGGATTG